AGAGTGTCATTTCGAAAAGCAATGAAAAAGGCTATTGAATTAACCGAACAAGCTGATACAAAAGGAATTCAAATACAAATTGCAGGTCGTATCGATGGAAAAGAAATTGCACGTATCGAGTGGATAAGAGAGGGTAGGGTTCCCCTACAAACCATTCGCGCAAAAATGGATTATTGCGCCTATGCCGTTCGAACTATCTATGGGGTATTAGGTATCAAAATTTGGATATTTATAGACGAAGAAGAATAATCCTTTACTTGGCCTGTGATTATGTTTCGATTTTAAGAATGACAACCTTTTTCATTCATTTTTTTCCATCAAAACAATTAGAATTTTTAATTCTATAAGGTTAAATAAAAATTCGTTTGACCCTTTGATAGAGTTGCTATGCTTAGTGTGTGACTCGTTGGTTGTTTTTAATAAAATAAAAAAAAAATTAACTAATAAATATAGAACAAATAACCAACTCATCGCATCACATTATCTGGATCCAAAGAAGCAGTCAAGATATGATCTTTTTGTCCTATCATTGCAACAACTGAAACAATAAATCTAATGGGCAAGCAAAATATTACATACAACATATAAAAAGAAGGATGTGGATAAATGGAAAGGTGAGAGAAAGAAAAAAAAAATGAATAAATATAAAAGATATACGATTCCAATATGTAAGGTCTTCGAATCATTTCATAAAAGACAATGTAATAAAGCATCAATACAGATTGACACAATTATATGATATGAATCTGTTCTTAAAAAAAAGTAAGAGCCTCTAGCCAATAAAGACTAAGATGGTTGGCTCAAAAATTAATTTCATTAAGTGCTCCGTTGTATAATTCAGACCTAATCATTAATTAAGAAGCGATGGGAACGATGGAACCTGTGAATACAGAAGATTCAGTTGAAAATGAATCAGGAGGATTCATTTGGAAGGATGGCGGAACAAACCAGAGAAAAATTAATCTATTCTGGAAAGTGATAAATTAACCCTACAGCGGAAATAGATATAGAAGGAGTAAATATTCGCCCGCGAAAATTACCTTTGTTTATTGGATTGTTAAAATATGAGCAATCCAATAAATTTTGAAAATATATTAATTACATATAAATCTATTAATTGCATATATATTATTATATTTCATTCGATTAGTTTTAATATATAACTAATCGAAAAATATCTAATAAATTAGATGAATTCAAAAGAATATCTTGATTCAGTGTATTATTACATGTATATCGTAATTCAATATTAATAAAATTATTAATATTGAATTTTTCATTCGCGAGGAGCCGGATGAGAAGAAACTCTCACGTCCGGTTCTGAAGTAGAGATGGAATTAACAAAAAACCATCAACTATAACCCAAAAAGAACAAGATTCCGTAAACAACATAGAGGAAGAATGAGGGGAATATCTTATCGTGGGAATCATATTTGTTTCGGACGATATGCTCTTCAAGCACTTGAACCCGCTTGGATCACGTCGAGACAAATAGAAGCGGGACGACGAGCAATGACACGAAATGCACGTCGCGGTGGAAAAATATGGGTACGTATATTTCCAGACAAACCCGTTACAGTAAGACCTGCCGAAACTCGTATGGGTTCGGGGAAAGGATCTCCCGAATATTGGGTAGCTGTTGTCAAACCAGGTCGAATACTTTATGAAATAAGCGGAGTAGCAGAAAATATAGCCCGAAGGGCTATCTCAATAGCGGCATCTAAAATGCCTATACGAACTCAATTCATTATTTCAGGATAGTCATATAGAACCAAGAGAAATCGATCTTTGAGATAGAAAAACCGAAGGTTTTCTTGTTTTGGCCAAACAATATTTCTTTTTCTTTTTCGCCCTTTGCATTTGATTTTTGCATTGTCAAGAACCAATAAAAAAAAAAAAAATGATATGATTCAACCTCAGACCCATTTGAATGTAGCAGACAACAGCGGGGCTCGAGAATTGATGTGTATTCGAATCATAGGAGCTAGCAATCGTCGATATGCTCGTATTGGTGACATTATTGTTGCTGTGATCAAAGAAGCGATACCAAATACGCCCTTAGCAAGATCAGAAGTGATCAGAGCGGTAATTGTACGTACCCGTAAAGAACTCAAACGAGACAGTGGTATGATAATACGATACGATGACAATGCTGCAGTTATCATTGATCAAGAAGGAAATCCAAAAGGAACTCGAGTTTTTGGTGCAATTGCTCGGGAATTGAGACAAAACTTTACTAAAATAGTTTCATTAGCTCCCGAGGTATTATAAGACCAGAAGTGTGTGAATTAATATAGTAGATTGTGTATCACGTATATACCTTTGTTTTTTTAATTTATTAATATTAATAAATAATAAAAATAAAAGAAATAATAAACTAATAAAAAAAGCATGTTGATTATATCAAAATTCAGAGACAACGCGGATTTTAGTTCATCATGGGTAAGGACACTATTGCTGATATAATAACCTCTATACGAAATGCTGACATGAATAGAAAAGGAACAGTTAGAATAGCATCTACTAACATCACCGAAAACATTGTAAAAATACTTTTACGAGAAGGCTTTATCGAAAACGCGAGAAAACATCAAGAAAAAAACAAATATTTTTTGGTTTTAACTCTGCGACATAGAAGAAATAGGAAAGGACCATATAAAAATACTTTAAATTTTAAAAGGGTCAGCCGACCTGGTCTACGAATCTATTCTAACTATCGACGAATTCCTAGAATTTTAGGCGGAATGGGAATTGTAATTCTTTCTACCTCTCGAGGTATAATGACAGATCGAGAGGCTCGACTAGAGGGAATTGGTGGAGAAATTTTATGTTATATATGGTAATCCTTCTTATATCTGAATTGAATTCAAAATTTCCTATTTGTGAAAAAAAAAAGAGAAAAGACGGGTTGTCTAATATCACTCCTCTATTAGTTAATACTTTAAGGGGGTTTTGCCTGGAATGAAAGAACAAAAATGGATTCATGAAGGCTTGATTACTGAATCACTTCCTAATGGTATGTTCTGGGTTCGTTTAGATAATGAAGATCTGATTCTAGGTTATGTTTCAGGACGGATACGACGTAGTTTTATACGGATCCTACCGGGAGATAGGGTTAAGATTGAAGTAAGCCGTTATGATTCAACCAGAGGTCGTATAATTTATAGACTCCGCAACAAGGATTCAAACGACTAGTGGTTTTTCAATTTCAACACCCCTTTCCATGAGAATACAATTCGAGATTCAAAATTTCAAGAAACTCATTTTCTTCCAAGAATCGGAATTAAAGTAAGGAATGACAAATATGAAAATAAGGGCCTCTGTTCGTAAAATTTGTGAAAAATGTCGACTGATCCGCAGACGGGGACGAATTATAGTAATTTGTTCTAACCCAAAACATAAACAACGACAAGGATAACCATTCTACTAAAATAAAACTTTCTAAAAGATTTTATTGATGTACAAATAAACAAAAAAGAAAATGAAAGATTTGTTTTGACATGAAATGGATATCTCCATATATCTCTGATTCATATTTATGAGATGATAAAATATGGCAAAACCTATACCAAAGATTGGTTCACGCAGAAAGGGACGTATTAGTTCGCGTAAGAGTGCACGTAAAATACCAAAGGGCGTTATTCATGTTCAAGCAAGTTTCAACAATACCATTGTAACTATTACAGATGTCCGAGGTCGGGTGGTTTCTTGGGCTTCCGCCGGTACTTGTGGATTTAGGGGTACAAAAAGAGGGACTCCTTTTGCGGCTCAAACTGCGGCAGGAAATGCTATTCGTACTGTGGTAGAGCAAGGTATGCAACGAGCAGAAGTCATGATAAAAGGTCCTGGTCTCGGAAGGGATGCAGCATTACGGGCTATTCGTAGAAGTGGGATACTATTAAGTTTCGTACGAGACGTAACCCCTATGCCACATAATGGCTGTAGGCCTCCGAAAAAACGACGGGTGTAGAAAAAAGTATTGACACGATTTCAAGAGAAATAAATGATTTCAAGATATGATCAATAATTTTTAATATTACTATGGTTCGAGAGAAAATAAGAGTATCTACTCGGACACTGCAGTGGAAGTGTGTTGAATCAAGAACAGATAGTAAATGTCTTTATTATGGGCGCTTTATTTTTTCTCCACTTATGAAAGGCCAAGCTGACACAATAGGCATTGCGATACGAAGAGCGTTACTTGGAGAAATAGAAGGAACATGTATCACACGTGCAAAATCTAAGAAAATACCACATGAATATTCGACTATAGTAGGTATTCAAGAATCAGTACACGAAATTTTAATGAATTTGAAGGAAATTGTATTGAGAAGTAATCTATATGGAACTTGTGAGGCATCTATTTGTGTTAGGGGCCCTAAATGTGTAACTGCTCAGGATATTATCCTGCCACCTTATGTAGAAATAGTTGACAATACACAACATATAGCTAGCTTGACGGAACCGGTTGATTTGTGTATTGGACTACAACTCGAGAGAAATCGCGGATATCGTATAAAAACACCAAATAATTTTCAAGACGGAAGTTACCCTATAGATGCTCTATTCATGCCCATTCGAAATGTGAATCATAGTATTCATTCTTATGGGAATGAGAATGAAACCCAAGAAATACTTTTTCTCGAAATATGGACAAATGGAAGTTTAACTCCGAAAGAAGCACTTTATGAAGCCTCCCGGAATTTAATTGATTTATTTATTCCCTTTTTACATGCGGAAGAAGAAAACTTACATTTAGAAGACAATCAAGACAAAGTTTCTTTACCCCTTTTTACCCTTCACAATAGATTGACTGAACTAAAGAAAAACAAAAAAAAAGCATTGAAATATATTTTTATTGACCAATTAGAATTTTCACCTAGGATTTACAATTGCCTAAAAAAATCCAATATACATACATTATTGGATCTTTTGAATAACAGTCAAGAAGATCTTATTAAAATTGAGTATTTTAGAAAAGAAGACATAAAACAAATATTTGACACTCTAGAAAAACATTTCACAAAATAAATATTTATAAAATAAATAGAAATTGAATTTGAAATATATTCAGAATAGGTCCACAATTTAATTGAATAGACGTATCTAGGGAAAATTCACGTTAAAGCGACTATTCCCTAGATACACACGTTGTGTTATTTCACAATTGAATCAATTTTTAAAATTAAAAAAGACCTAAAGTTAGAGATTTATCAATGGGTAATGTTGCACCAATACCTAACCAAAGGGCCACTGCGGTACCAACCAAAAAGACAGTAGTTGATACTGGACGACGAAATGGATTTTGGAATTTATTAACATTCTCCAAAAAGGGAACTGTTATTAATCCCGCAGGTACGGAAACCATTAAAAGAACACCTAATAACTTATTTGGTACTGTACGAAGTATTTGAAATACGGGGAAAAAATACCATTCGGGTAATATTTCCAAAGGAGTTGCAAACGGATCCGCCGGCTCACCAATCATTGATGGTTCTAGAACCGCTAAGCCTACGTTACACGCAATAGTACCTAGAATTACTACTGGAAAAATATATAAAAGATCGTTAGGCCATGCGGGCTCCCCATAATAATTATGACCCATCCCTTTCGCCAATTTAGCCCTTAATACAGGATCATTCAAATCAGGTTTTTTTGTTATTAGGATAGGTGAATTCTTATAGATTTAGATTCGATTCAGCCCCCGAAAGAACCGGACATGATAATTTTTCATCATCCGGCTCGAGCAAGAATCAAAAGAACTAATTAGATCCTCCTTTCCGGAGTTATAATTTTCCGTGAGAAGGAGTTCCGTTCTTACAAATAAATGCTCAATACCCAAGTAGGCTTACAAAGTTGATCATGATCAAATGCTTTCTGGGTCGTCTCATACCTTGTAGTTGTTGTTTATCTCCAAAATATTTTGAGATTTATACTTTATATATATACCAGATAAATAAAGGATTTACTTGTTACTAATATAGTATAGCCTCTATTGTTCTTTAGATCCCTTGTTTCACTCCGATAGTCTCATAGATCGGGTTAATGCATAGGAAATGAATGCATTTTCAAACTATTAATATAATTATTAAGAATAAAAAAGAAATGATAAACAAATCTGGATTATATTATGCAAAATCACAGATTCGACTGGATCTTACGGAGCCTGTTCATGCATGACCCAGGGTTGATCATAGAATAAATAGATTCTCTTCAAACGAACCAACCTATCCTCTGTATAGGACTTACTTCTACGGTGGTTGGACAAAAGACACATTGGATTATGAATTTCAATGTGGCAGAAAGGGGCATATACCTGCACGGCCTAATCAATAGTTCAAGTCACACACTCCCATAATCCATTTGTTTTTTATTTCGGAGAATTACCTTCAACTGGCGGTGTTATATTAAATATAATATTTTATCGTGGAGTTGAAGGAAAATGTCCAAATATATAGATTATTGTTTTCAATAATCCATACTTGTATCAATGAAATATTGTTCTCCCCCAAGTGATAAATGATTAATTACAAGTATCCATGATCAAGTATCCATGATATCCCTTTTTTCTATTCTATAGGGGACCAGAAATACCTTGTTTACGTATCATTAGAAAGTGCATTAACATAAATACGGCAGTAAGAAGAGGCAATACAAACGTATGTAAACTATAAAAACGAGTCAAAGTGGATTGTCCCACACTAGCACTTCCACGTAATAACTCTACCAAAGGCGATCCTATTACAGGAATAGCTTCAGGTACACCCGTTACAATTTTGACTGCCCAATAACCAATTTGGTCCCGAGGTAAGGAATAACCAGTTACGCCAAAAGACGCGGTCAATACAGCCAGAACCACACCTGTAACCCAAGTCAATTCACGAGGTTTTTTAAACCCACCGGTGAGATACACACGAAATACATGCAGGATCATCATTAGAACCATCATACTTGCCGACCACCGATGAACGGATCGTATTAACCAACCAAAGTTTGCTTCAGTCATTATATATTGAACAGAAGCAAAAGCCTCAGTAACGGTTGGACGATAGTAAAAAGTCATAGCAAATCCCGTAGCTACTTGTACTAAAAAACAAGTAAGCGTAATTCCTCCTAGACAATAAAATATGTTGACATGAGGAGGAACATATTTACTAGTTATATCATCTGCAATCGCCTGAATCTCTAGACGTTCTTCGAACCAATCATAAACTTTATTGAGATAGGTAACTCGTCACAATTCCCCCTCTAAGAGCCGTATATGAGAATTTCATCTCGTACAGCTCAAGCAAACACACCAAAATACTGATTGAAAGAGATATACAATAGACTTCTTAGTCCCCGATTTTTTCTTTTCGTAAAAAAAAATACGAAGGAATAAAAATCCTAAAGTTATTCTTTGTGGTGATAATGCCAAAATATCAAGTTGGCTCATTTGTCTTTATGTTGATTCTTACTAGGGGCCTCTTGAATATTCTCTTTCCCTATTTTTTTCTTTGATTTGTTATTTTTTTATTTGTGTGTAATATGGCCTTTACTATTTTTTTTATCATTGATAGGAATTTCTCTTGTTAAGACCCTATGAATCGATTGAAACCCCAGATTCATACTAGAACCACGATGATTCAAAAAACTCCCAAACAAAGCTAAGCCAAAAGATTCCTTGAGTAAGAACCATTGGATCATCACTTATTCAATCAATAGGATAGGTATAATGACTAAAAAAAAAAATTCTATGTTGGTTAATAGGCATAAACAGAAGTTTGAAAGAAGAGAAATCGAAAGATTTATAACTTCTAATTCTTTCTTTTCAAAGAAAATTTTTTTGAATCCGATCAAGAGGTCTGAATATTAAATATGAATCATGGTTCAAATATTTCTTGATCTATTTTATATATTCCGTGTTCCAGATACCAGAATGAATATCCGACGAGTTAGAACCATCTCTATCAAGATAAGATGACAGACTCATTCTCTGTATTATCAATAGGATCAATTATAACAAGCCACACACTCATATTCCGGAAATAAAGAAAGAAATTCCGCGATCGAACTACCAAAAAGGGGGTTAGAAATAGAAACGAGAGCCAAAAAATTCGCTTTGTATTGAAAAGCTAGAACTTTCTGGTTCTTTTGGATTTAATTTTTTGGTGGATTTAATTCATTGAAATTCCATCCAGTAAAACAGAAGAATTATAAATTTCTAAAATAATAGATAGAAATATTGCAAATAAAGCCATTGCAACTCCCATCAAAGGAGTAGTTCCCCATCCAGGAGCTACTTTACCATATTCCGAATTCAATGGTTTCAATAAAGCCCCTACGGTAGTAGGTTTTGGACGAGCTTTAGAACTACTATCAACGGTTTGTGTAGCCATAAATCCGATTGTATTCATTGAGATCTGTTGACTTTGTATACCATTCCGTTGTAAATAAAGGATTTTTATCATAGATCCATTGTGGTCTTGAAATTATATAATAATGGAAACAGCAACCCTAGTCGCCATATTTATATCTGGTTTACTTGTAAGTTTTACAGGGTACGCTTTATATACCGCTTTTGGGCAGCCCTCTCAACAATTAAGAGATCCTTTCGAGGAACACGGGGACTAGTTGAAGTAACGAGCCTTCCAGTATTGGAAGGCTCATTGCTTCAATTGAGATAATGAAAAATCATTTTATCTTTTTAGTTGGAACTTTAGGAGGTTCCCGAAAAAAGATAGCGAAAAAAATTATTCCTAGAGTCGAGACTAAGAGAAATGTATAAACCAATGCTTCCATAGATTCGATTGTGGTTTACAATTATAGCTTCCATACCTGTTTACTTGAGATTATTTTCCCGATAATGATAAAAGATAAAAAAGAGTCAAAAAAGGGGGCAGTGATTAAAATCAAGATTTTCTCTCGTATCCTATATCAAATCAAAAAAAAAAATAGAGGCCAAAAATAACAAAGCAACGGTGTATTAGACTCCTTGTCTTCTTGTCGTCGGATCTCCAAGTTTTTGGAATGCTCCAAATTCTACTTGAGAATCTAAATCTGGGTCAATACCAGCAAAAACATCTCTGAACAAGGTTCTGGCCCCATGCCAAATGTGTCCGAAGAAGAAGAGTAGGGCAAAGGAAGCATGCCCAAAGGTAAACCAACCCCTTGGACTACTACGAAAAACACCATCAGATTTCAAAGTAGCACGATCTAATTCGAAAATTTCACCCAATTGAGCACGTCTAGCATATTTTTTCACAGTAGCGGGATCGCTATAACTAACTCCGTTGAGTTCGCCACCATAAAACTCAACAGTTACACCTACTTGTTCAACGCTATACTTAGATTCCGCTCTTCTAAAAGGAACGTCAGCTCTAACAATTCCGTCCCCATCTATCAAAACGACTGGAAATGTTTCAAAAAAAGTAGGCATGCGGCGTACAAAGAGTTCACGTCCTTCTTTGTCTCTAAAAATAGGGTGTCCTAACCATCCAACCGCTATTCCATCGCCGTTGTCCATTGAGCCCGCTCTAAATAATCCCCCTTTTGCAGGATTATTCCCAATGTAATCATAAAAAGCTAATTTATCAGGAATTTTAGACCAAGCTTCTGATAAACTTTGATTTTCGGCTAGCCCAGCACTTACTCTTCGATATATTTCTTGTTGAAAATATCCCTGATCCCATTGATAACGAGTGGGGCCAAATAATTCGATAGGGGTAGTTGCCGAACCATACCACATAGTTCCGGCAACAACAAAAGCTGCAAAAAAGACAGCGGCGATACTACTCGAAAGAACGGTTTCAATATTGCCCATACGTAATCCTTTGTATAGACGCTGAGGGGGACGAACACTAAGATGGAATAGGCCTGCCAATATACCCAATGTTCCTGCTGCAATATGATGAGAAGCTATTCCTCCTGGAACAAAAGGATCAAAACCTTCCACGCCCCATGCTGGACTTACAGGTTGTACTTTTCCAGTTAGTCCATAAGGGTCGGACACCCATATTCCAGGACCATACAAGCCTGTTACATGAAATGCACCAAACCCAAAACAAGCCACCCCGGAAAGAAATAAATGAATTCCAAAAATCTTAGGCAAATCCAAAGAAGGTTTTCCTGTACGTTCATCAGAAAATATTTCTAGATCCCAATACACCCAATGCCAAATAGCTGCCAAAAAGCACAAGCCGGAAAACATGATATGTGCTCCGGCCACACCTTCGTAACTCCAAATACCCGGATCCTTTATAGCCCCCCCTGTAATACTCCAACCGCCCCATGAATTGGTTATTCCTAAACGAGTCATGAAAGGTATAACGAACATACCCTGTCTCCACATTGGATCAAGAACAGGGTCGGAGGGATCAAAAACTGCTAATTCATATAGAGCCATCGAACCGGCCCAACCGGCAACCAGAGCTGTATGCATTATATGGACAGAAATCAACCGGCCAGGATCATTCAATACGACGGTATGAACACGATACCAAGGCAAACCCATGGAAATACCCCTTATATCAAAGATAAATGACACTATGTAACTTTATTGCATTGGAAAATACTATGACTATGCAATGGACCCCTTTTTGTTCAATGAATTCTCTCGGAACAAGGTTAATGTTTGTTCTATTTTGTTGGTAATAATGTAACAATTATGGTTGTAGGAATAAAGAGAAACAAATATATTCTATACCCGATAAGCAGCAATACGCAATGGGGAGTTGACACTATCTTCGCTCAGTGAATGGGTTCATATTTGTTCATTATTGGAATTGGAAGGCTATATCCGTAAGAATTTTTCTTTATTTATTTTTTCTTTTTTTTCACTAAACTTTTCTAATTTATGCAGAAAATATGATAAAGGTTGATATTATACAAACAATAACCCTATTATTACGTTTCCACATCAAAGTGAAATATAGTACTTAATTCTTTTTTCTTTCATTTAATGCCTATTGGTGTTCCAAAAGTTCCCTTTCGAAGTCCTGGAGAGGAGGATGCATCTTGGGTTGACGTATAGTGCGACTTGTCAGATATATTGGGTCATACGGAATTTCCCCGTTCTCTCTCCCGATTGAGATATCCTCCCCTTCGCCCAAGAAAGATTGATTGACGCATCAAAAATTTGGAGCGTGAAATGCAATTAGATCCTTTTTTTTAGGGGGATTCAGATTAAATTATCAATTAGAATAATTTATGGTTGGCTTGGTTGGACCAATAAAATGAAGTATCCAGGCTCCGTTTATAAAAATCCCAATTCCATCAATTGGTAATATATTGAAGATTACTACTTGTATTATATATTTTCTTATTATATATTTTATTTACTTTAACTTAAAACTTAAGCGTTTTGCTTTTAAATTTTAATAAGAATTAAGAATGATGTTAATCTTAATCACTCGAAGAGAGTAATGAATATGTTGAATATTTAATTTGTCGAAAGAAATGAAATGAATAAAAAGAGTAATTCTTAACAAAAAAACACAAGTCAAGTGGTATTGGAAGCATTTGTCCTATATGTGCAAATCGAAATCGGCCAGATCTTTACCCGGAGTAGAGCATAAACCTAAAAAAAATTAAATTAAAGAGACCCGTTCAAGAACAAGAAAATTACATCGTGATTTGGATTGGATCTCGATGAAACAATACATCAATGAAAAGTGAGTTCGATAAGTTTAGTAAATTCTATTTTTTTTTTTTTTATATTTTCTATTATAATTATAAATACTTATAGGAAAGGGAGAAAAAAAATATTTCTTGAAAAAGAAAATAGAAAAACCCTTCATTATTAATTAGAAGTTAAAAAAAATTTCTATGCAAAATGAAAAAGGAATAGAATCTACACATTGATTTTCTCACAAGTTTTTTTGAACCGTATGCATCAAAAGGTGCATGTACGGTTCCTAAGGGATACAATTTTACCCTAATCAACCGACTTTATCGAGAAAGATTACTTTTTTTAGGCCAAGAGGTCGATAGCGAGATATCGAATCAACTTATTGGTCTTATGGTATATCTTAGTATCGAGGATGATACCAAAGATTTGTATTTGTTTATAAATTCTCCTGGCGGATGGGTAATACCCGGAGTAGCTATTTATGATACTATGCAATTTGTGCGACCAGATATACATACAATATGTATGGGGTTAGCGGCTTCAATGGGATCTTTTATCCTGGTCGGAGGAGAAATTACCAAACGTTTAGCATTCCCTCACGCTCGGCGCCAATGAGTTTTTTATTTGAGCGAAAAAAAGAAAACAAAACTATGCCTTCACCATATGAAATATTAATATTAAGTAATAATAGCATGGCACTTTGAATTCGATATGATAAACGAGAAAATTGTATCTCTATTTTCAAAACATTAGATTATGTATCGAAAGAGTAGTATGAAATGAAGAGTATTCCCAATTTTTTTTTAATAGGAGTCCTTTTCAGCGTCACAAACTTTTCTTCATACCAAAACAAAAAACGCTTAACAATATTTATGTTTGAACGAGTACAAAAAAAAGAATTTCTTCTCTTTTTTCGGATAAAATAAAAAAAAAAAAGAAACTTTGGGATTGCTGAATTACAGACAAAATATAAAGCAACGGAGCCATCGTAGTATTTTTGAACTCCTCTGAAAAGTAAAAAGAAGGGTGGTAATTGAATCATTTACTGATCTGCATCTGATTGATCCTATTTTTCTCTTTCTTCGATGGAAAATAAAAGTAAATTACATTAGAGAGCCGTATGCAATGCGCAAAAGATGCACGTACGGTTGTTCAATTCTATCTTTTTTATTGTTTTGCTATTATATATTTTTTCTTTTCGACTAATCATGTGAGATAGAAGAACCCCTTTTAGGGTATATCATCAGGGTAATGATTCATCAACCTGCTAGCTCTTTTTACGAGGCACAAACAGGAGAATTTATCCTGGAAGCGGAAGAATTATTGAAATTGCGCGAAACCCTCACAAAGGTTTATGTACAAAGAACAGGCAAACCCTTATGGGTTGTATCCGAAGATATGGAAAGAGATGTTTTTATGTCAGCAACAGAAGCCCAAGCTCATGGAATTGTTGATCTTGTAGCGGTCGAATAATAAAACGAATAAAAATAAATAATTAACCATTTGAAATTTTATCTTGTTAAAGGGATGTTTTTAATATTCTATTAACCTCTAAGTATATTAAGTAGAAATTATTCATAAGCATTCGGTTAGGATTGATCTAAACCAGCCCATTGTGTATATGATTCAGCATGCCAACTATTAAACAACTTATTAGAAACACAAGACAGCCAATCAGAAATGTCACGAAATCCCCCGCTCTTCGGGGATGTCCTCAGCGCCGAGGAACATGTACTAGGGTGTATGTGTGACTCGTTCAGAATATGGACTGGAACAAAAGTAAACGAAAGGAAAGAATTTTTCCAGTATCAATAATCAGCACCAGTGAATAGGATAAAACGGAAGAACTACGGGTACTATCGAAAATGAAAAAGACCTATTCATCTATTGTGCATGAAATTTATGGTTTCTATTGATGTAAACCCGATTTAAGATGAGAAAAATTTCCCATTGGTAGCGAACGTTATCTATTAAGCGGGAAATCTTATTTTTAGAGCAAATTATTTATGCTCCCATTCTTTGAAGAACGGACTAACAGGGTCAGCTATCCAGCTAACCTTCCAAATTAAATACCGTTACTGTATAGGGGGATCTCATTGTGAAAGACCTATTACTGGATAATTCATATCATGGGTAGAGCCAACAAGTTTGAACTATACAAGTTATCAATAATATTCAGTAAATGTAAATGAAGTAAAGGGCTCCGGTGTATAGAGAGGACCTCACCGTTTAAGAAGTAACCATAGAAACGAAGGAACCCACTATTTCTTTATTCATCTATATTTAAATTTACATTTCTTTTTTTTCTTGAAAAAAATAAAAAATCGTGGTCGGGAAGGTTATAGTAGCAAAAGCCATTGGGATTTTTATTTTATACATTGGAAAAATCCGTTTTGTTATTAATAGAAAATAGAAAGGATAAAAGAATAACTCAAAAAAAAATTAGTAATTTAGTTATTCTAGTTATTCATCAAAGTTTAATTTATTCAATGACTAGAGTTAAACGAGGATATATAGCTCGGAGGCGTAGAAAAAAAATTCGTTTATTTGGATCAAGCTTTCGAGGGGCTCATTCAAGACTTACTCGAACTATTGCTCAACAGAAAATAAGAGCTTTGGTTTCGGCTCATAGGGATAGAGATAAGCAAAAGAGAGATTTTCGTCGTTTGTGGATCACTCGGGTAAACGGAGTAATTCGCGAAAACGGGGTGTACTATAATTATAGTAAATTTATACATGATCTGCACAAGAGACAGTTGCTTCTTAATCGTAAAATACTTGCACAAATAGCTATATTTAATAAAAAGACAATTTTTATGATTTCCAATGAGATCATAAAAAAAGAAGATTGTAAAAAATCCCCCGAAATTATTTAAAAGAAGTTCCCGGAGTTTCTGCTCCGGGAGGATAGTGTAGAAATTAGTCTGATAAAATATGATAAATAAAAATAAACAAAGCCATTCAAAAAAAAAGATTTTTTACCGATTTTTATTATCTTACGGCACCACAATCAAACCTAGATTTTTTTCGAACAAAACATCAATCCGTGTTTCAGTTCAGATTCCAATTTTGATTCAATTACAATTAAATAAAGAGTAAGCCTAGTTTTTATATTTAATATTTATTTTTGGTTCTAAAACTAGCAGTTCGAGCAGTCGACTCGATTCTTTCAAATTGTTTCTCATTATTAAGAAAAGGTAACAAAGATAAAATACGAGCTTGTTTTATAGCAATAGTAATTAATCGTTGTTGTTTCAAGGTCAATCTATTCACTCGTCTAGATAATATTTTTCCCTGTTCACTAATAAATCGGCTAATTAAACTCATGTTTCTATAATCAATTCGATCCCCCGATTGGATCGAGGGCAAACGCCGACGAAAAGATCGTTTGGATTTAATAAAGGGTCGCTTGGATTTATCCATAGTTTATTTAGTTTATTCCTTATACATACCGAAAATCCTATTTCGGCTGGACCTTAAAAAATTTAGAATTAAGAAATAGGATTTGGTTTGTTTATTTCGATTTTTTTTATATATATATTATATAAATATTTTTTTAATTATATAATGAAATAATGAAAATCGTTTTGTCTCTTTCCTTGAAATGAAAGGATGATAGACAGACTTTTGGTTGGATCTATTTCTTTATCTCTCCGTGAATTGTATGTTTGTAACAATAGGAACAGAATTTTAGCAATTCCAACCGATTAGGCGTATTGTGTCGATTTTTTTGAGTAATATATCTGGAAATGACTCTTGATCCCTTATTAACACTCTTTCGAACACAACTGGTACATTCCAAAATTACTTTTACTCGGGCATCTTTACCCTTAGCCATCAACCTAACCTCCTTTTTATTTTTGATTCAAGCAACTTTTTTTATTTTCGACCCGAAGAAAGAAAAAGAAAAAAATAGAAGTTGATAACTCTAAATATAATTCAAAAAATTTCGTTGCAATCCATAGAGTAATTATAGTAAATAAATTAAGAAATACGACGTAATCAAACGGTTTCTAACTCTATTTCTAATCACAGTATTTTATTTAAGTATCTTGTATGATATTCTTACCCTAGATCCACATTTTATTTTTGGTTCTAACTCTTTTTTTTTTTTAGAAATTGTTATTCGAATCTGAGCCCAAGTTTTGATGCGGTTAAATCTACTTTTCTTCTTTCTCTTTTTATTTGAAATATTCAAATAATATATTAGATTAGAATAAATAGGAGAGAAAGAAGAAAGAAAAAGGAGGGGGATTAGTCACAGATAGTTGATTCTATCTATAATATTCGTTACCCCCTTTACATGTGAATAACTAGAATGAAAAAAAAGGGAATATCAACGCATCTGGGAAAAAACGATTGATTTCTATTAATAAACCAGCTAAAGCACCAAACCATAGAGTGCTTAGTACCGGCGCCACGGAAAGATATGTTTTAAAATCTCGCATTAAAAATCCTCCTTCTTTATTTCTTTAATGTAATATATATATAAAGTAATACATATCTAATCTACGATCAAATGCATATATAAAGTTAAAGACTACTTGTGTTTGTACACGAAATCCCTCAGCTGCTAAGTTAAATGAAAATGTACATTAATCCTGTAGATAAGATCTTTTTTTTAAGAAAAAAAGTAGCATGCCCCTTCTTACTAAATATTTAATATTTCCGAAAAGTCTTTTTTTTTTTATTTACTTTACACTTGTTTGTTTTTCATATATATCCCAATACTTTTATTATACCTTATAAGAGAACAAAAAGAAGAAATGACAAGATATATTATGTATATAGGAAATAACGATGTGGAAAACACTACAGGTATTCTTTACAATTAATTACACTATAAAAATAAAAAAAAAATGGAAAGGGATGTAGCGCAGCTTGGTAGCGCGTTTGTTTTGGGTACAAAATGTCACGGGTTCAAATCCTGTCATCCCTACCTAATTACTTTTCCTCTGAGAAGTAAGGAGGAATTTTTTGAAGGCGATTAAAAAAAAAGGAATCTCGCATTTTTTTTATCATACTCTATAGTGTCTGCATCCCGGATGTAGATGTAGTTTTGGATTACAAAAAAAAGTAGTTTTATGTCTTATCTATTGTGATAAGAAAGCGCTCTTAGTTCAGTTCGGTAGAATGTGGGTCTCCAAAACCCGATGTCGTAGGTTCAAATCCTACAGAGCGTGATTCCATTCTTGTTAGGTCGAATTGAATTCTCGAATTCGATTGAAATAACAGAAGAGTAATCTAAATTTGACCTCCTCCTTTCTCTAATCCACAGGGGGTCAATCAAAAAAAATTTAATTAATCAAAGGTCCAACTGATCGCCACGTCTGTATTGTAAATATGCAGTTACGAATAATCCAGCCAAAGTAATAGGAATTAGACCTAAGACGATTCCAAATAGAAAAACTTCAATCATTTCAATTCGTTTAAAAAAAAAAAAAGAAAGGTAATATCTATCTCTAAATATTAATCTGAATTGCCCACGAATCTCAATAACATAACAAAAAATTCTCAATTGATGCGGTAAATAATTAGAAAATATATGGAATATGGAATAGCTCAGAAAGATTTCTTGAGTTGTTCATTCAATTAATTTCAAATAAGTCGTATCTTGCTCAGACCTATAAATAGAGCGGAGGTTATAGTTAAAGCTGCTAGTAAAAAACCGAAATAACTAGTTATAGTAGGCATGAGGGAGCTAAATTAAATATATTCCTTTTATACATATGTTTATAAAGCACTTACCTAAGTTTCTATTTTCAAAGATCGGAGGGAGAATAAGCAAAAATATCAATTCAAAAAAGAAGTTCAATTGAAGGTTTTTGATTCATCAACTATTACATTTACATTATAAAGAAAATTTATATTATAAATGCCACAAATAACAAG